ATTACTTCTCAATACAATTTCTTTCAAATTTATTAAAATTTCATGTACCGATTCCTCAATACCTATTATCGTAGAATATTCATGCGGCACCCTCTCAGATTTTGCACGTGTGATACATGTTCCTTCTATTTCTCCAAGTAAAGCCCTTCGCATGGCAATACCTATGGTATCGGCTTGACCTTTCATGAGCGGGGACAGAATGAAACGACCATAATAAAGACGCTTACTGTCTACTCTTGATTCAACACATTTCCACTGTAGTGTTCGAGTGGATCCTGCTATTTCCTCTCGAACCATACTAAATATTTTTATTTGATCAGATCATTGAATCATTTATTTCTCTTGCAATCCGTTTAATTCTTATTTTTACACACGTCTTTTTTTAGGAGGTCGACATCCATTATGTGGCATAGGTGTTACATCACGTACGAAACTTAATAGTATACCACTTCTACGAATGGCCCGTAATGCTGCGTCTCTTCCGAGACCAGGACCCTTTATCATAACTTCTGCTCGTTGCATACCCTGATCAACTACAGTACGAATAGCATTTGAGGCGGCGGCTTGAGCAGCATAGGGTGTCTTTCTTCTTGTGCCTTTGAATCCAGAAGTACCGGCGGAGGCCCAAGAAACCACCCGACCTCGTACATCTGTAACAGTTACAATAGTATTGTTGAAACTCGCTTGAACATGAATAACCCCTTTTGGTATTCTACGTCCATTCTTACGTGAACCAATACGTCCATTCCTACGCGAACCCATTTTTTGTATAGGTTTTGCCATATTTTTTCATCTCATAAATATGAATCAGAAATATACAGAAAGATACGGAAATATCCATTTCATGTTAAAACGGATCCTTTATTTTTACATGGCCCTTCTTTGAGAAATTTTATAAAAGAAAGATTATCCTTGTCTCTGTTTATGTCTCGGATTGGAACAAATCACTATAATTCGTCCGCGCCTACGGATCAGTCGACATTTTTCACAAATTTTACGAACGGAAGCTCTTATTTTCATATTTCTCACTCCTTACCTTAATTTGGAATCTATTCCTTTCTCTTGTATTTTATTTTTTAGCTTCGAGTTGTATCTCTCACCAAAGGAATGTTTTCAAAAATCATCTAATCGCTCGAGTCTTTGTTGCGGAGTCTATAAATTATACGTCCTCTAGTTGAATCATACCGACTTATTTCGATTTTGACTCTATCTCCCGGCAGTATCCGTATCAAACTTCGTCGGATCCTCCCTGAAATATAACCTAGAATTAGATCTTCATTATCTAAATGGACCCCCCCCCGGGGGGTGCCGTTGGGAAGTGATTCAGTAATTAAACCTTCATGAATCGATTTTTGTTCTTTCATCCAGGTAACCCCTTGAAATATCATCAACTAATGGAGGAAAAGTTATATAACTCACTTTTCCTCTCTATTTCACAAATAGGAAGTTAGAGATCAAATTAGGATACCGGAGGAAGATCACCATATATAGCACAAAATTTCTCCTCCAATTTTTTCTAGCCTAGCTTCTCGATCTGTCATTATGCCTCGAGAAGTGGAAAGAATTACAATTCCCATTCCACCTAAAATCTTAGGAATTTTTTGATAGTTGGAATAGATTCGTAGACCAGGTCGGCTGATACGTTTTAAAATAGTTCTATATATTCCTTTCCTAGTTCTTCTATGGCGCAAGGTTGAAACCAAGAAATCTTTGTTACTTTCCTGATGTTTCCGAACGTTTTCAATAAAACCTTCTCGTAGGAGTATTTTAACAATGTTTTCGGTGATATTAGTGGATGCTATTCGAACCGTTCCATTTTTACTCATGTCAGCATTTCTTATAGAAGTTATTATATCAGCAATAGCGTCTCTGCCCATGACGAATTCTAATTATTGGTGCTTCTTAATTTTGATATAATCAACATGTTTTTTTATTTTGAATTATTCAATTTCAATTATTAATTATTAAAAGTATATGCGTGAAACACAATCTACTAATTTAATCCATTTCAGATATCCTACTATAACTATATCATAGTTTCATCTACTAGTATTTATAATACTTCAGGAGCTAATGAAACTATTTTAGTAAAATTCAACTGTCTCAATTCCCGAGCAATCGCGCCAAAAACTCGAGTTCCTTTTGGATTTCCTTCTTGATCAATGACAACCGCAGCATTGTCATCATATCGTATTATCATACCGTTGTCACGTTTGAGTTCTTTACATGTACGTACAATTACAGCTCTAATTACTTCTGATCTTTCTAGAGGCATATTGGGCACTGCTTCTTTGATTACAGCAACAATAACGTCACCAATATGAGCATATCGATGATTACCAGCTCCTATGATTCGAATACACATCAATTCTCGAGCTCCGCTGTTATCTGCTACATTCAAAAGGGTCTGAGGTTGAATCATATCATTTTTATTTGAATCTGTTATTTCAATGCAAAGAATGAGGAAAAAAAGAAATAGTGTTTGTCTAGAAATAAATAAACCCGCGATTGTTTTTTCATCCTCAATACCCCTTTTGTTTATCTTTAGTTCTATATCCCTATCCTGAAATACTAAATTGAGTTCGTATAGGCATTTTGCACGCAGCTATTGAGATAGCTGCTCTGGCTACAGTTTCTGATACTCCACTCATTTCATAAAGTATTCGGCCTGGTTTAACAACGGATACCCAATATTCGGGAGATCCTTTCCCCGAACCCATACGTGTTTCCGTAGGTCTTATTGTAACAGGTTTGTCTGGAAATATACGTACCCATATTTTTCCACCACGACGCGCATATCGTGTCATTGCTCTTCGCCCTGCTTCTATTTGTCTAGCTGTGATCCAAGCGGGTTCAAGTGCCTGAAGAGCGTATCTGCCGAAACTAATATGATTGCCCCGACAAGAGATTCCCTTCATTCTTCCTCTATGGTGCTTACGAAATCTAGTTCTTTTAGGGTTATAGTTGATGGTTTTTTCTTAATCCCACCTCTACTACAGAACCGGACATGAGAGTTTCCTCTCATCCAGCTCCTCGCGAATGAAAAGATTCGATACAGATACACATCTATTTAATAATTAGTACACTAAACTAAGTAATGGGATTTATTGATATTTCATTTATTACATAGGAAGCTCCATATATAGCTAGATGTGTATATTTATAGATAAAGATAATGCTTATTTTTTATAACGAATCCCTATTTTTTTTAACTCTTATCGAGTCAAGACAATATTATATTGTAATACAATAAATAAATAAGGGTTTCGCGGGCGGATATTGACTCTTTCCTGCTTCATTCGTAGGATCAATCCATGACCTCTCAGAGTAAATCAATTTGTTCTTGGTTCGTTCCGCCATCCCGCCCGATGAATCATTAGGATTCATTTTTATTTTATATTTTCATTTATATTTTATTTATATTTTCATTTATATTTTAATAGTAGAATCTTATATAGTCACAGGTTTCGTCGTTCCTATAGCTTCTCCATTAATGGTTAGGCCTGAACTCTGCAACGGAGCTCCCAACAAAATTTGTTCCCGAGTCAATCTCTTCAGTTTCTATTAACCCCAGGCTCTTTATTATTTATATTATACTTTATTATTTGTATTATTATATATATTAATATATCAATATTAATATTAATGCTTTATCACACTGCCTTTTATGAGGTGATTCATAGACCATACATATTGGAATCATCTATCATTGATATTTTTGTTCTCTCTTTCTATCACCTTTCCATTTATCCGCATCCCTTTATTTTTTTTCTTCAAAATCCAGAATCTGATTTCTTTTTTATGAAAATTTCAGTTGTTACAACTATATGATTGATTCAGTCATTCAGTCATATAGTGACTGTTTCTTGGGATCTCGACAATACGAAGTAATAAGTTGGTTATTAGTTTTTCGTTTATTTTATTATTTTATATAGTTATTAAGTTCATAGTGGGGGTCAGTCTTTTTTTTTGAAGCCCAGCTTTCAACTCTAAAGAAAAAACTAACGAGTCACACACTAAGCATAGCAATTATATCAAAAGTAAGATTAATCTATTTTTTATTCAACCTTATAGAATTAGAATTGTTTATTTTTGTTTGATTTAACGGAAAAAGGAAAAAAACATAAATAGTTTCGAATTTTTTGTTCTATCACTGGACAGAATGGTAAGATAAAAAAGGTCTATTATTCCCCGTTCACAAATATCCAAATTTTTAGGCCTAATACTCCATGGATAGTTCGAATTGTATAGGAACAATGATCAATTTTAGCACGAATTGTTTGTAGAGGAACCCTACCTTCTCTTATCCATTCGACACGTGCAATTTCTTTTCCGTCGATACGCCCTGCAATTTGTATTTGAATTCCCTTTGTATCTGTTTGTTCAGTTAATTCAATAGCTCTTTTCATTGCCTTTCGAAACGAAACTCTATTTCTTAATTGTGAAGCCATATATTCTGCAAGAATATTAGGGTGTCCATAAGGTTTTTCAATTCTTGTGATAGCAATATTGAGTCTTCGGTTCACAGAATGAAACTCTTTTTGTACATTCATCTGTAATTCTTCGATCCCTCGCGTTCGGCCCTCTATTAATAAATTTGGAAACCCAATATAGATTATGACCTGGATCAAATCGATTCTTTTTTGAATTTCTATTCGTGCAATTCCAATTCCTTCGAAACCTGGGGATATTCTCTTATTTTTTTGTACATAGTTCTTGATACAATTCCGTATTTTCTCATCTTCTTGTAGACCTACAGAAAAGTTTTTTGGTTGTGTGAACCAAAAGGAATGATGATTTTGGGTTGTACCAAGTCTGAAACCAAGTGGATTTATTTTTTGTCCCATATTTTTTATTATATTATCTTTTCATCCATTTTTTTTTATAAAGATAAATCTAAATTTTAGAGATTCGTCTAAAATTTAGATTTATCTTTTAATACAATTGTTATATGACAAGTGGGTCTTTTTATCGGATAACTACGTCCTCTAGCCCTGGGT